AAAATATCGGTATTAAACTCCAAATTTCCAACGACTGGCCAGTGCCCCACGGAAACAAAAGAATCGGTTATATTTTTCATATGCTCACCTCTTATAGATAGGACTAACAAGGAACAGAGTTCTTTTTCTATCACTCCGCTCGCCCCCCCTTTTTTTTGAATCAATGAAGTTACCAATAAAATACTTAATACTTAAGAAATTGATGAAGTTGAAGTTAGTTCTGAGGTCCCGTGTCAATCCTTAAAAAGATCCTTTGTTGAAACGCTTCCTAATTCCTAATATAGAAAGAAAATACCAATACAAAGGAAAAGATAAAAGTAAAAAAAGAAAAGAATTTAATTTTCCTAAACTCAGAACGAAAGGGAAGAAAGCGAGTGGATCTGCAAATTCCTTATCCTCAAATAAGTCCTTCCCGAAGTATTGTTTCGACAAATAAATTGTAGGAGCAAAGTGTTCATATAATTTGAAGAAATAAAAGGCAAATCCGAGTAAATAAAATAAGAAAAAGGATAGGTACTTTTTTTTTTTACATTTTGATTCTACGATGAAATTCAACATTAAACAAAAGGATTTGCAAATAAAAGAGCTAATGCCACGACCAGTCCATAAATTGTTAAAGCTTCCATAAAAGCCAGACTAAGCAATAAAGTACCTCGTATTTTACCCTCTGCTTCTGGTTGTCTCGCAATACCTTCTACAGCCTGGCCCGCAGCAGTACCTTGACCAACCCCAGGTCCAATAGAAGCAAGCCCTACAGCCAATCCAGCAGCAATAACGGAAGCAGCAGAAATAAGTGGATTCATGGTAAGTTCCTCGCAAAAAAAAAAGAAATGGTTAATGATACAACCAACTAAGAAATTAGTACTTCTATTTTTATACTTCTACTTTGACTATTTACTTTACTACTCTATTCTTTCATTCAATTCACAATTACAGACAAAATAGAAACAGGACTTATATTGAAATCCATCTAAATTGATCTAAATGGAGTAGGCTAGAAAAAAGATCGAGAGAATTCCTATCTAACTAGTAAAGAACATATACCCTTTTTCTTTCGTAACGTAAATCACCTGCAATTTTTTCTATTAAATTGTATTTTGAAACCAGTCTTCGAAACATACACAAGGATTGATGCTCATAAGCATTACATATAGAAATATATAATATATATAGTAAGACCTATTTTTCTTCCAAATTCTACAATATAAATAGAATATATCTTGCTTCATATATACATAAATATATGTAGCTATTTGGTAAGCTATTTGCATTTTCTTCTACAACCCTGTGAATTATATTTAACCCCGCATTGCTTGAATTGGGATAAGCTTCAAAAAAGACTCTTTCAAAATTAGAAAGTGAGTCAATGATGACCCTCCATGGATTCGCCTATATAAGCCGCAGCCAAAGTTGCAAAAATAAGAGCTTGAATACCACTTGTAAATAATCCAAGAAACATGACAGGTATAGGAACTACTAAAGGCACTAAAGAAACAAGAACAACAACTACTAATTCATCAGCCAATATATTCCCGAAAAGTCGAAAACTAAGAGATAAAGGTTTTGTAAAATCTTCTAGGATATTAATTGGTAAAAGTATTGGAGTTGGTTGAATGTACTTCCCAAAATATCCCAATCCTTTTTTGCTAAGACCCGCATAGAAATATGCCACTGACGTGGGTAAAGCTAAAGCAACAGTAGTATTTATATCATTCGTGGGCGCAGCTAACTCCCCATGAGGTAACTTTATGATTTTCCAAGGTAAAAGAGCACCTGACCAGTTAGAAACAAAAATAAATAGGAACATTGTTCCAATAAATGGAACCCAGGGTCCATACTCCTCTCCAATCTGAGTTTTGCTCAAATCTCGAATAAATTCAAGAACATATTCGAAGAAATTCTGACCGTTGGTCGGAATGGTTTGTGGATTCCGAATAGCTATGACGACTGAACCTAATAAGATAGCAATTACAACCCAAGAGGTGATAAGTACTTGGGCATGAATTTGTAAACCTCCTATTTGCCAATAGAAATGTTGCCCTACTTCTACGCCTGATATATCGTATAACCCTTTGAGTGTTTTAACGGAACATGGTATAAAATTCATATTATTCTCTCACAGAAATCAAACTTAAAAAAAAAGGAATTATTTTGATTCAACCATCTCTTTCTCAATTCATCTACGTTCATTCATAAATTTAAGTTATGAATCGTATATTTAGGATACCAAGAAATCACATAAAAAAAAATACCAATCATTTGATCTTTTTTCTTCAATATTCAAAAAATAGTTCAAACTCCAAAAATGCAAACCAAAATAGTAAAAATAAAAGAAAGTTCACCAAAAACGAACTAATCAGATTCTTCATTAAAAAAGAATCAACCCTTTTTTATATAACTAGAACGACCCTCACAAATTGCAGATACTAATTTGGTAAGAATAAATCGAATCGACACTATAGCATCATCGTTGGCCGGAATAGAAATATCTGCAAGATCTGGGTCACAATTTGTATCGATTAAACAAATCGTCGGAATACCCAAAATGACACATTCTCGAAGAACCATATATTCTTCTTGCTGATCAACGAGAATCACAATATCAGGCAATCCTGCCATATATTTGATCCCACCCAGATATGTTTGCAAAGTAGATAACTTTCTCTTCAACATTGCTGCATCTCCTTTAGGGAGACGGTTGAGTTTCCCCATCTTTTGTTCTGCTCTTAAGTCCCTGAACTTCTGAAGTCTTGTTTCTGTAGTAGACCAATTCGTTAACATACCCCCAAGCCATTTTTTATTAACATAATGACATCGAGCCCTTATTGCTGCTGATGCTACTAAATCCGCTGCTTTCTTTTTGGTGCCAACAATTAAGAATTTTCTCCCCCTACTTGCTGCATCAAAAACTAAATCGCAGGCTTCTGATAAAAAACGAGCAGTTATAGTAAGATTTGTAATATGAATACCTTTACGCTTTGCAGAGATGTAAGGAGCCATTCGAGGATTCCATTTCCTAGTACCATGACCAAAATGAACTCCTGCTTCCATCATTTCTTCCAAATTAATGTTCCAATATCGTCTTTCCATTTTCTCACACTTTCTCTTTGTTTTTTTCCAAAGAGATTCAGTACCCTGTGAAATAAATAATTGTTCCGACGGAACCTTCTACCAGGATTGACCATTGATTTACGACCCAAACCATCAATTTCATTTCATTCTTTATTTTTTATTTCATTGATTAGCAAATCCATAATTTCCATAATTGAACCAGAGAGTTCAAGTAAAAAAAAAGGAACCTCTTGTTAGGAATTACTAAATTACATTACATATACGTAAATGATTGGTCTGATGTCTCATGGAAATCGTTTGGGGTGCAAGAACAAAATAATTCTCTATGGTGTAACAAAATATCTCTCATTTCCAACTCGAATAGATTCTTACTTTTTCTTTTCAAATTAATGTTTTTATCTTGCTTTAAACGATGTACTAATTTTTTGAACCCGGTACCAACCGGTATAATCCCCCCCAGAACAACGTTCTCTTTCAGGCCTTTCAACCAATCAATACGACCTCGTAGAGCAGCTTTTGCTAAAACTCGAGCAGTTTCTTGAAAACTCGCTTCGGATATAAAACTTTGAGTATTAAGAGATGACTTTGTTATTCCCAATAAGACTGCCCGATAACAGATTGCTTCGTCCAAAATACGCCCTGCTCGCTCTGCTCGCAACAATCCTATTAATTCCCCAGGTGAAAAAACATTAGACATTCCATCTTCTGAAACCAACACTTTTGATGTTACTTGACGTACAATAATCTCTATATGTCTATTATGAATCTGTACCCCCTGGGATCGATAAACTTTTTGTATCTTATTAACCAAAGAGATACGACTTTGGGCTATGGTTAGTTCAGCTCCAATTAAGAATCCCCAGGGAATCCCAAGAACCCTTCGGATACGTTCGTCCCAACCTTCAACTCTCCTTTCAAGGTTCATCGATATTGAATCAATTGAACGAACTTCTAAGATTTGTTCCACTTTTGGAAGACCTTGCGTTATGTCACCGGATCTCGATTTTTCATATAGAAATGTAATTAATCTATCTCCTTCATAAAAGAGTTCCCCATAATGGCCATGAACAGTTGCTCCTGGAGTGACCAAATAGGGCTTAGCTGATCTTAAAACTAAAGAGTCAACATGAACAATGAAAATTTGACCAGATTTTTTTATGCGTGATCCGTATTTCAATAGACATACATTTTCACAAAGGAATTGTCCAAGGCTAATTATTTTCCATGCTTCTTCACAAGAATTGTAAGGGAGAAAACACCAATTCAAACGGAATGAATTCCAAATGATGTTACTGCATGGATCGGAATTAGAAATCCTCCTATTTTCATCTAGGAAAAAGTATTGAAATGGAAGTACTTGAAGCATTTGGAAAGTCTGTTGAAAATTTTCAAGTAACAAATATTTCTTTAAAAAGACTTGATTAGAAGTTCTTAAATAGGAATATGAACAAAAACTCGCTATTTTAGGCACAATAGTACCTAAAGGACCCAACAAATCCCTAATTGGAGTCACGGGATCCGATTCTTTTGTCGCGTTCTTATATCTCCAAGTATTGAAGGAACCCATTTGAGAACAATTAGATGATGACAAAATTAGGAAAGATTGGCATTCTTTATTTTGATTCAACAATGTACCAAGAGTTCCCTTATCTTGGGGAAATGATTGAATCTTCGCCTTGGAATCAAAAGAATTGATATGGATACGATCTAATTTATTATTGGAAATCAATCCTGAACCTGCCATATCATACCTTTTTACGGTATACAAAATAGTGGACTTTACTAACTCAATTCGGATGAAATCACGAAGCAGATCATTTGCCCTTATTTTAACAAAAGAAGCATGAATCTCTTCTTCTTCTATAGAACCCTTTTTTTCTTGGTCCCAATTCAATACTAAGCAAGCCCGAACTAATTGAAGACTTGTG